AAAGATACATTTACCCGTTTATATAACATATCGTATGGTAGGTCGCAAATTGGGAGATTTCGCACCTACTGTAACCTTTGAGAAACATACACCAAAAAAAAACGACAATAGATCTCGTCGCCAACCTATTGAGAAACGTGGACAAAAACAAAACGACAATAGATCTCGTCGCCAATCTCATAAATCAAAATAAATATAAAGAAAAAGTGTTCACCATTCATTGGTGGAAAAGGGAGTCGCTTTATGATAAATATAGTAACGATGGACTCGAGTAAACCGCGTACAGAAGTCAAAGCTTTAGCTAAAAAATATATACATATGTCTGTTTTCAAAGCACGAAGAGTAATTGATCAAATTCGCGGACGTTCCTATGAGGAAACACTTATGATACTGGAACTCATGCCTTATCGAGCATCCCTTCCCATTTTAAAATTAGTTTATTCTGCAGCAGCAAACGCTAACGATCTGGGTTTGAACGAAGCGGATTCATTCATTAGTAAAGCCGAAGTTAACAAGGGTACCCTTGTAAAAAGGTTAAGACCTAGGGCTAGAGGACGCAGTTATCTAATAAAGCGACCCACCTGTCATATAACAATTGTATTGAAAGATAAATCTAAAAAATTTAAATATGAATCTAAATCTTAGATTCATATTTAGAAATAATATATGGATGGAAAGATAATAGAATAATATGGCACGAAAAATAAATCCACTTGCTTTCAGACTTGGTACAACCCAAAATCATCATTCCCTTTGGTTCGCACAACCAAAAAGGTTTTCCACTGGTCTCCAGGAAGATGAAAAAATACGAGATTGTATCAATAATTATATACAAAATCGTATCCAGAATTATATACAAAAAAATATAAGAAGATCTTCGAATTTCGAAGAAATTGGAATTACACATATAGAAATTCAAAAAAAAATCGATGGTATTGAGGTCATAATCTATATTGCATTCCCAAATTTTTTAATAGAGGATCGAGACCAAATAATCAAAGAATTACAAACGAATGTACAAAAAGAGTTGAATTCTATAAACCAGAAACTCAAGATTTCTATCACAAAAATTGAAAACCCTTATGGACAACCTATTATTCTGGCAAAATACATAGCTTTACAGTTAGAAAATAGAATTCCGAGTAAAAAAGCAATGAAAAAAGCTATTGAATTAACTAAAGAAACAAATACAAAAGGAATTAAAATACAAATTTCAGGGCGTATCGCCGGAAAAGAAGTTGCACGGGCCAAGTGGATCAGATCAGGTAGGGTTCCCCTACAAACCATTCGTGCTAAAATTAATTATTGTTGCTATCCAGTTCAAACTGTCCATGGAATATTAGGCATAAAAGTTTGGACATTTGTAGATGGAGAATAATGGACCTTTATTTGTCTTACCATTCTATCCAGTGATAGAACAAAAAATTAAAAACTGTTTTTTCCTCATATTTGTTGAATCAAATATGAGCTTAATTCTATAGGGATGAATAAAAATTTGATTTACCTTTTTGTTTGGTAGAATTGCTATGCTTAGTGTGTGACTCGTTGTCTTGGTTTTTCTTTAGAGTCGGGATAATAAATAGACTGACTCTTATTATGAACTAGTAACTATAGAAACTAATAACCAACTTATGGCTTCGTATTGTCGAGATCCCCCCAAACAGTCACTATATGAGGTATCGATCATATAGTTGTAGCAACTGTAAATTTTTCCAAAAAAATAAATTGGATTCCGGGTTGTGAATAATAAGGGGATGTAGATAAATTAAATAGAAGGACGATAGATAGATAGAAAGAAAAAAATATCAACGATATATGATTCCAATATGTATGGTTTATGAATCATTTTATAAAAGGCAGTGTGATAAAGCATAAATACTGAAAAAGTCAAGAGCCCCGAGTTAATAGAAACTGAGGAGATTGACTCGTAAACGCATTTTGTCGGGAGCTCCATTGTCGAGTTCAGGCCTAATCATTAACGGAGAAGCTATGGGAACGACGAAACCCGTGACTGCATAGGATTCTATTGAAATGAAAAGGAATCCTAATGATTCATTGGGTGGGATGGCGGAACGGACCAGGAACCAATTAATTAAATTTGCCATGGGTTGACCCTACAAATGAAGCAGAAAAGAGTCAATATTCGCCCGCGAAACATTGATTTTTTGGATTAATAAATAAAAAAAGTTTATATAAATATAAACTAGTCTTATTTAAGTTTAAGTTAATATATTTAATTAATATATCTAATTTAATATATAATTCTAATTTAATATATAATAAATATATAATAAATATAAATAACTATATAATATAAAAATTAAAATCCAAGATATAATATATATCTTGTAGGTAAATATATCTTGCATGCAGCTCTCTTTCCTATGTAATATCAAACCCTAGTATATTATTAATAAAATACATGTATATTTGTAATATTATTGAATCCCTTTATATTGAATTGTTTCTTCTTTCGCGAGGAGCCGGATGAGAAGAAACTCTCATGTCCGGTTCTGCAGTAGAGATGGAAGAGGAAAACAACCATCAACTATAACCCCAAAAAAACCAGATTCCGTAAACAACATAGAGGAAGAATGAAAGGAATATCCGTTAGAGGTAATCATATTCGTTTCGGAAGATACGCTCTTCAAGCACTTGAACCCGCGTGGATCACAGCTAGACAAATAGAAGCAGGGCGAAGGGCAATGACCCGATATGTGCGTCGTGGTGCAAAAATATGGATACGTATATTTCCCGACAAACCTGTTACAATAAAAACTACAGAAGCACGTATGGGTTCGGGGAAAGGGAAGCCCAAATATTGGGTATCCGTTGTTAAACCGGGTCGAATACTTTATGAAATGGGCGGAGTATCCGAAACTGTGGCCAGAGCAGCCATTTCAATAGCTGCGTACAAAATGCCTATACGAACTCAATTTATTATTGAGGGATAGAGATATAGAACAAAAGAAAAGGGTATTAGGAATGAAAAAAAAATACAATTGTGGGTTTATTTATTTATTTCTGGACAGATAATATTTCTTTTCTTTCTTCATCCTTTACATTGAACGAACAGATAAAAAATGATATGATTCAACCTCACACCCTTTTGAATGTAGCGGATAATAGCGGGGCTCGGAAATTGATGTGTATTCGAATTTTGGGAACTAGTAATTGCCGATATGCTCATATTGGTGACGTTATTGTTGCTGTAATTAAAGAAGCGGCGCCAGAGATGAAACTCGGAAAATCAGAAATAATTAGAGCTGTAATTGTACGTACGCGTAAAGAATTCAAGCGTGAAAACGGTATGAGAATACGATATGATGACAATGCAGCAGTTATCATTGATCAAAAAAGAAATCCAAAAGGTTCTCGAGTTTTTGGCCCAATCGTCGAGGAATTGAGAGATTTCAATTTCACTAAAATTGTCTCATTAGCCCCTGAAATATTATAAATATTTGTAGATGAAATAATGAAATAGTAGAATATCTGAAATAGATAAATTAGTAGATTGTATCTCAAGCATATATATTTTTTTTTTTGAATTCATAAAAAAAAAAAAAAATAAACACGTTGATTATATCAAAATTAGGAGTAACTATAATGATACTTCATCATGGGTAGGGACACCATTGCCGAAATAATAACTTCTATAAGAAATGCTGACATGAAAAAAAAAGGAACGGTTCGAATAGCATCTACTAAAATCACCGAAATCATTGTTAAAATACTTCTGCGAGAAGGTTTTATTGAAAACGTTAGAAAACATCGAGAAAGTAATAAAAATTTCTTGGTTTCAACCCTACGACATAAAAGAACTAGGGAAAGAATATATAAAACTATTTTTAATTTAAAGCGTATCAGCCGACCTGGTCTACGAATCTATTCGGACTACCAACGAATTCCTAGAATTTTAGGCGGAATGGGGATTGCTATTCTTTCCACTTCTCGAGGTATAATGACAGATCGAGAAGCTCGCCTAGAAGGCGTTGGAGGAGAAGTTTTGTGTTATATATCTTGATCCTTTTCCTACGGTATCCTAATTTGATCTCTAACTTCCTAGTTGTGAAAAGAAAAAGAGTAGAAAAGTGAGTTCTACTTCCCCATTAATTAATACTTCAATGAAGGGTTGCCTGGGGTGAAAGAACAAAAATTGATTCATATGAGGGTTTAATTACTGAATCACTTCTCAATGGTATGCTCCAGGTCCCTTTAGACAATGAAAATCTAATTCTAGGTTATGTTTCGGGGAGGATCCAACGCGGTTTTATCCGGATACCACCAAGAGATAGGGTCAAAATCGAAGTAAGTAGTTATGATTCAATCAGCAGGGGACGTATAATTTATAGACTTCGCGACGAAGATTTGAACGATTGGGGGATTTTTTTTATTTTATTCGTGAAGTCGAGGTTCAAAAATTAAATTAAGGTAAGGAAACTTTTTTTATTTCATTCAAAGAATAGATTCAGAATTAAGGTAAGGAATCGTAAATATGAAAAAAAGGGCTTCCGTTCGTAAAATTTGTACAAAATGTCGACTGATCCGTAGGCACGGACGAATTATAGTGACTTGTTCTAAGCTAAGACATAAACAGAGACAAGGATAATCTTTTGAGCTTTTTAAAGGAAGGATCAATGTAAAAAAATAAAAAATCTGTCTTAACATGAAATGGATATCTCCGTATATTTCTGACTCATATTTATGAGATAAAAAAATATGATTAACCCTATACTTCACTTACGCAGATATAGATATAGATATAGAAGACGTATTCGTTCGCATAAGAAACGTGGTGGACGTATAATACAAAAAGGAATTATTCGTGTTCAAGCGAGTTTTAACAATACCATTGTAACTGTTACAGATATGCAAGGGCAGGTTGTTTCTTGGTCCTGCGCGGGTATTTTTGGGTTCAAAGGTCCCAAAAAAGGAACACCTGCTGCTGCTCAAGCCGCAACAGAGGACGCTATTCGTATAGCCGCCGATCAAGGTATGCA